TCGGATTTGAACCGATGACTTACGCCTTACCATGGCGTTACTCTACCACTGAGTTAAAGGGGCTCGTTTGGCTCAATTCATGAATCAGTTATTAATATGCATACAAGATATATCTATTCTATAGAGATATGTTGTATAATTTATATACATAGATTATATATTACATTAATATTACATAATAAATAAAGATTACATGTCTGTCATATATATAAAATAATATATAATATATAGATAAAATAATCTATAGATTAGATATAATAAATTATATATTATATATATAAAATAATATATAGATTTTATATAATAAATCTATTATTATGTAATAAATATGCATTAGACTCAGCAGTAGACTCAGAATGGATAGTGGGTGATTCCGGAACGAAAAATTGGATTTATTTAGATATTATTCTAGGGTATGAACATATGGGTTGAGAAATTAAAATGGAATGAATTGTTTCAAGACTGAAATTGACTTCTATTTTCTATTCTATTAAATATTCTATTAAATCAATAATTAATTTGATTGATATGATCTTCAAAATGAACAAATATGAAAGATATTTGATCGAATCATATGATAAAAAGGTGCAACTTGTCCGCCGAATCAAACAAATTCTTTAAGAAAAAATTTTGAGAACTTCTTGTCTTGATCCACGCCCTCCCAATTTCATATTGTTTGTTAATTTCCTTGCTTATTGTTAAATAGAGCAATTTCTATTTTATCGAAAGAAGGATCCTGACTTCATATTACTTCTATTTATTTAGATTTGTATTTATCTTGATTTTTTTTTTTTTTTTGAATTAATCTTTGATTGAATTGAATAATGAATAAATATAGAATATTTCACTCTATTTGAATTTTAAAAAACTCTATTCTCTATAGTATCGAATCAAGAATTTCCTATTTCTAGATGTCGATTAGAATGAATTATTTAGGAAAAAAATCATGAATCAAAAAATTTTATGAAATTATATGAAAGAGGGAAAGACCTTTCGAGTCTAGTCAGACTCTTCCGTTATATTGACAATATAAAAAAACTTATCATATGATAATCATCGTATCGTATAATATGATGGCGATTGGGCAAGTATGCCCCCATCGTCTAGTGGTTCAGGACATCTCTCTTTCAAGGAGGCGGCGGGGATTCGACTTCCCCTGGGGGTAGGGTACTACGAAAGGAAGTTGATCTAGGCTTCGGATTCTTCCTGGGTCGATGCCCGAGCGGTTAATGGGGACGGACTGTAAATTCGTTGGCAATATGTCTACGCTGGTTCAAATCCAGCTCGGCCCAAGAATTCACTGATCCGCCATGAAATGATATAGACTTTTTCTTTGTTCTTCAAAAATGACGGATAGTAAGGAATAAAAAAATTTCGGATATATCCTTACCACTTGAATTGCTCTGTTCCATTTTTTTGTTAGCAAAAATTCCTATTTTGCTAACAACTCTAATCTCAATTTACGATTTTCAAAATAGTCTTATATCTTATATATAATAATAACCTATAATAAAAACCGAATAAAGAAAAAACCTTTTTTTCTCTTTGAACTATAAAGATGGGTTTTCATTCCATTTGACAGTACTGAACTAATAATATGTGTCGCTCTCAATAAAGTATCGATATATCAGTATATCCCTCGTGCCTCGGTGATCCTTACAAAATCGAGATTCGAATCAAAATAGAAATCGTTTAGTTTCAATGCAAGTATAAATATATATATATGGATACTGGATAGCTTGATTTCATGTCATGGGGATTGTAGTTCAATTGGTTAGAGCACCGCCCTGTCAAGGCGGAAGCTGCGGGTTCGAGCCCCGTCAGTCCCGACGGAATAAAATCAATCAAATAAAAGCCAATAACATGAGAAAAAAGGATCCAAACTCTTCTTAGAGAGAATGCATTTTTTTTTAAGAGAAGTACTGTCGAAGACAGACTATACATATTGAACGTTGCTGGAATATTCAATCTTTTTTATATATTAGTAGTAGTATAATAATACTAGGACTTTTTTAGGATACTTGTTTGATTTGTTTTCCACGCAAATTAGATCATTAAAAAAAGTAGTTAACTCCTTCTTCTTTTTTATTTAGCTTCTATTGTTTGTTTGAGTTGGTTTGTTTGTAACCAACGGAAATGAAACGTAAAGAGCATGCAAATACTACTTCATCGGATTCATCAGATGAATCTACAAGGAATGGGGTCTAATTTATAGAAAAACAAGAAAATAAAAAAAAGAAAAAAAATCCAAAAGAGAAAGGAAGTCGATTGAATTGAATCGTGTGAATTGGATCATGAATCCTATTTTGAATTTGGTATGGATAAAAGATCTTCCTATGTTATACTATTCCATTTTCAACGATGAATTGATTTGATAGCTCAGATATTTTATTCATGATATTGATCTGATTCAAGGTTGAATTCATCCCATTGAATTTTCGGGTGAAAATTTGCTCATCTCTAATCATCTCTATGGGATTAAATCCCGAATTATTGCCTAATAAAAATGTAAAATAAAAAACACTGAGATTATGGAAGTCAATATTCTCGCATTTATTGCTACTGCACTCTTCATTCTAGTTCCTACTGCCTTTTTACTTATAATATATGTAAAAACCGTGAGTCAAAGTGATTAAGTTGAATGAAACTTGATTTTTTTTTTGAGGCACCTATTGAAAAAATCGAAGAAATCAAAAGGATTAATTGGAATTTCGCGTCGTAAGTGGAATGAGAATTAGCGGGATACTATTATATGACATCCGATAGTATGGTAGAAAGATTCATTCTACCATACTAGCTAGCATACTCCCGATTATTCTTATTGTAGAAGTTGTATATTATATACTTTATATCTTTATATATTTTATGTATACATAAAATATATATACATCAAAAAAAAAAGAAGGGCTTTTAAAAATAAAAAAAAAAGTGTGTCTATAAAACAATCGATACAGTTTGATTCTTCACGTCAATCAATTAGTAGTGCCTTTAGAGTCCACTTCGCCCCCATACTACGAGGGAAAGAGAAAAAGTAAAGACTACCATTAAAGCAGCCCAAGCAAGACTTACTATATCCATGTAAATTATGTCTCCTGTCTCTATGAAGGATATTCCATTAGTGTTCACTAATAATAGTGGGATCGATGGCGCATAGTCAAAAAAAAAGGGATTATGACCTAACGCCGTTGATGAAAGGCTCCAATAAATCCGCCTCCAACAAGTTCTTATAGGATACTCTTTTTCTAGTGGAATCGGAAGGGGGTAAGCATAAAAAAAATACGTAGTCACACGTTTGGAAATATCAGGGGAATCCGCTGAATCTTAAGATGTAGGAATAAAAAAAGCTATTCTTTCTTTTTGCATTTTTTCTAGGTGTAGTGCATCTTATCTATCCAAAAAAGTAAATTTTCCATCAGGCTATCGAATTGAATTCAAGAACCAGTAATGAAACACCCCATTACGTAGTGGAATGGAATCAGGAAATCCTTATATGATATTATGATATGAAATTTTTTTCATTCCACTACTCGAATCTTTCGGGGAATCTTACCCAGAATCCTAAAGGCAAGCATTTCTAGCACTTTCTGTTTAGAAAACGGAACTTCCAGATGTTTAGAATCAAGCAAGTATCAAAAGCCCTTTTCCTACGTTTGCTTCTGCTGGAGAAAAACTAATCGAGTTATATCAGCAAAATCAAATACAAAATTTGCTCCTTTTTGTTGATCAGGCGACACCCAGATTTGAACTGGGGAAAAAGGATTTGCAGTCCCCCGCCTTACCGCTCGGCCATGTCGCCAAACCAAAATAATACCTTACGAAATAGATGAGAATATTGAAATAGATGAGAATATTCTCTCTTTCTTTGGATGGGATGTGGGATTACTCAATTTCTTTCTTTTTTATTTCACTTGGATTTTTCATTTTGAATCCCATTTTCTTTAATCCCTTGCCTGAAATAAACCCATCGTTTTTTGTATTGGATCCATTCCTTCGGTTATATGTTTATATGGATAGTATCTCAAAACATAAATATCCAAAAACTTTCCCTCTCTTTTATTTTTTATATTGAAAAAACTTAATGTGATTTTTCCGTCACCAAAGTCATAATTCGGGACAAATTGGAACCATTAACTATGAAATGTAACTTGAAATTGATGAATGATTCTTGTCTTTGAATTGAAAATTTTAGATTCCTAATCCCTATTCTATTATATAATAATCTATTATATATATATAATAATCTATTATATAATAATAATATTTATAATAAAATATATCTAATAATATATATAAATTGATATATTGATAGTTAACTAAACTAACCCGTATTAATTCTTTTCAATAAACCTTTCCATACAATTTCCATTCTGTTTGCAACTAAAAGTCGATGGAAACCCCAGAGCAAAAATGCTTATACAAATAGCTAATCGCCTATCTTCCCCCTATATGATCCCGATAACAAACTCAGTAAATTGCCGTGCTTCCATTTTTCCTTGAATAGCAAATTGACTAGAAAATAGCAATTTAGATATAGTGCGGTATGTGCGGTCTCAAATCCACCCGCAATAAAGAAACATATCTATAGAAACGTATAAATAGATAGTTATCTACGCACATTTAATAAATATAAGCCCTATTCATCACGCACTTTGTTTGTGATCCTATTTCTTGGACTCAAAAATCGGGATTTCCTGCTAGATGAAATATCTCTTTGCTGCGAATCTTTTGTTGAAGAATAGAATCCATCCATAAGTTAAGTAATAAAAAGATATCAACCCTATATATTTTTTTTTTTATGATTCTTTCTTTATCTCATCAAACAAATCGAATTTTCAATTCATTTCTTTTTCTGTTATCTAATGGGATTGGAATATGGAATATCATAATAATAGTATAAATTGAATCACTTTTTTTATATTCTCTCTAAATATGCAAAACTCCCTAAGTCTAAGTGGCATTTAGCAATTTTTTTATTTTACATTTTTTATCTGTTCTAAATT